TAGAAAGTCTCAAATTCGGGATCTTCCGCTGCACGGATTTCTTGAGAAACGAAGTCATAGGCACGTAGGTTCAGGGCTAGACCGACTACCCCAAGAGCACTCATCCATAAACCAGTTACTGGTACAAATAACATAAAGAAATGTAACCAACGTTTATTGGAAAAAGCAACCCCAAAGATTTGGGACCAAAAGCGGTTAGCGGTAACCATTGAATAAGTTTCTTCAGCTTGAGTTGGGTTAAAAGCACGGAATGTATTTGCGCCATCACCATCTTCAAATAAAGTATTTTCGACGGTAGCACCATGAATAGCGCATAGTAGGGCAGCGCCTAATACACCAGCAACTCCCATCATATGAAATGGGTTCAATGTCCAATTATGAAATCCTTGGAAAAAGAGAATGAATCGAAATATAGCTGCTACACCAAAACTAGGCGCAAAGAACCAACCAGACTGACCCAGTGGATAAATCAGGAATACAGAAACAAAAACAGCAATTGGACCAGAGAATGCGATTGCATTATAAGGCCGCAATTGAACAGATCGAGCAAGTTCAAATTGACGTAACATAAAACCTATTAATCCGAAAGCACCGTGGAGAGCAACAAAAGTCCACAGACCCCCTAATTGACACCAACGGGTAAAATCGCCCTGTGCTTCAGGACCCCACAGTAACAACAAAGAGTGTGCTAAACTATTAGCAGGAGTAGAGACTGCAGCAGTTAAAAAGTTACAACCTTCCAAATAGGAACTTGCCAATCCATGAGTATACCATGAAGTTACAAAGGTGGTACCTGTGAACCAACCCCCCAAGGCGAAATAGGCGCAAGGAAAGAGCAATAGACCAGACCAACCCACAAAAACGAAACGGTCCCTCCGTAACCAGTCATCCATAATATCAAATAAATCATTTTCATTTTTGGTGAATTTACCAAGAGCTATAGTCATAGTGATCCTCCTATTCAACTACTTCAACCATTTCCGAACACCTCATAGCATTTTCAGGGATGGGACCTTCGAGGCTTTTTTCATTTTCTATATGATATGATTTTATTTCTCGTAGACTGTCCCTTCTTTTGTAATGGGTTTCGAATAGAAAAATCCCTTTTTGGTCTATTGATACCTAACCTAGGTCAAATCCATGAAGTTTATTCGGTTATTCCTTTCTATTCTTAAAAACCCTCTAAGCCATGAATCAGGAATTGTCTTATGACTCGTAAATCCGAGAAATCTATTATTGAAATTTTAAAGAACTGTTCAAGAAACAAATGATCCCTTTTCTCACTCTCGTTACCAGTAGATCCCCAGACATAGTACTCTCCTTTTATCAAATAATTTTTTATTCTTCTAATTTCTATGTCTAGGAAATATGCATAGAGATGAAAAGAGAATATTTGATATGCAAAGTGATTTGATCTATTTTTCTATTATTTCTTATTTCTATAGATATATATCATATCTTAAAGAAATAATAGAAATGTAATTTGATCTTTTCTTGTATTCGGAAAAAAGATATTTTAAAGTCAAATGACTTGTATGTTGGAACTTAGAATCGAAGTTCGGCATGGAGTAGCAATTTATTCCTAATTTATTCCTATAGAACCTCTACGAATAATAAGATTTAATCATAAATATCGACAGATTCTTGCGGAGTCCAAACCAAAGAGGTATTAAAAACAAAAAAAGATCCACTGTTCGAATTTCATTTTCATTCATTTCTATCGAATTTGAATATCAGAATAGTAGATATAGTTATGATTCAATGGGTTAGGTCCACTTACTTTTTTTTTTAGAATCTTTCCCATTTTTTTGATTGGAATAATTTAAAATAGGAATATCTGACAATTAAAGGAGATATCACATTCGAAAAAAAAAAATACATATATATATAATATATATATATAGAGAAATAAGAAATCTATAAAGAAATAAGAATATTTCACTTTCTAACTAGAATTTGTTTACTATATTCGATTCTAATTTCTAATTCATTAAAATGATGACAATAACTTAATTAAAATGAAAAATTCCATTTTTGTTTTTTGAAATTCTACTATAATCCTTAGTTTTTTTTATTGTATTTACAAACGGAAACTTCTTACAAATATCAAGAATATTTGTATTCTTCCTTCAAATAGGAATACTACTCTTAGTCTTTAGTATTTTATGAAAAAAAGTAGCCCCTTATCGGATTTGAACCGATGACTTACGCCTTACCATGGCGTTACTCTACCACACTGAGTTAAAAGGGCCTCATTTGATTCAATTCCTGAATAAGGAACCAGCCTTTATGAGTTTAGTACATCTATTTGTTACTGCATATATTATATATATTATATATAAGATAAGATTGGAATATATGTACATGGATCCATTTTTTGTACATAGCAACTCATTAAGGAACAATAAATTGGATTTAGCTAGTAGTGAATAGAGTATAGTTAAAAAATTTTATGGAATTCTGAAAGCTGGAAAAATCCTTCTGATCGAATCATATCATTCCATTATATTGACAATTTCAAAAAATTGTTCATACTATGAACATAGTATAATGGCGGTCGGGCAAGTATGCCCCCATCGTCTAGTGGTTTAGGACATCTCTCTTTCAAGGAGGCAACGGGGATTCGACTTCCCCTGGGGGTAGGGTACTACGAAAGGAAATTGATCAGGGATTATCAATAAAGACTGAAATGGATTCTTCCTGGGTCGATGCCCGAGCGGTTAATGGGGACGGACTGTAAATTCGTTGGCAATATGTCTACGCTGGTTCAAATCCAGCTCGGCCCAAAAATTTGCTGATCCACCATGATATAACTCATTTTTTGTTTCATTGATTCATTTTTGAATCGATTTGGCACGGATTACTCGTAATCCGTGTCGATCGCGCTAAAGTGCGGACCAATATAGATATCAATATATAAAAATATAGATATCAATATATAAAAAAGTCCACCTTTTTCAGTTACAGTACAACGAAAAGGGTTTGAATGAAATTCTAAGAATATGGATGTATGCTATACGATTTTTCCTGGGATTGTAGTTCAATTGGTCAGAGCACCGCCCTGTCAAGGCGGAAGCTGCGGGTTCGAGCCCCGTCAGTCCCGATGGATACAAATTCAATGAATAAAAATATCAACAAAATCTCATCCCCTTTTTTTTCTTTTTTTTTTTAGTTTAAAAAAAGGTTCCGACGAAGAAAGAAAAAAGGAAAAGGAATTTTTGATTGCATGAGAAAGTTATTTTTTTTGTATGGATAAAAGATCTTCCTATGTTATACTATTTAATTCTCGACGATGAATCGATTTGATATGATAGCTCAGATATTGTTATTCGTGATATTGATCCGATTTGATATCATCGAGATAAAATTTATACCATTGAATTTACCGACGAAAGATTTATCATTTCTATGGGATTAAATCCCGAAGTTTTTATTTATTAGAAATTAAAGAAAAAGAAAACATAGAGATTATGGAAGTAAACATTCTCGCATTTATAGCTACTGCACTCTTCATTCTAGTTCCTACTGCCTTTTTACTTATAATTTATGTAAAAACGGTAAGTCAAAGTGACTAGTTTTACTTAAACAGGACTTTTTATTTCTTATCAATACAATGACAATGATTGAATAAAAAAAAAATGAAATAAAGGATTTCAATTTCGGGTCTTAGTTTTAAATGAAATGATCAGACTACAATCAGCCGAATTCTATGAAATCCATATAGTAGAGTAGATAGTATAGTAGAAAGAAATAAAATCTATTTCTTTCTACTATACTATCTATTTTTATTGTAGTGTATAAAGTTTTACTCTATGTTTTATTTATTCAAAAAAAAGATTCCAAAAAAAAGCGGTTTAATATGTACCAATTTAAAAATATTTCTTTTCATATTCATATCTATACTATCTATAGATAGATATATATCGATAGTGAACTATATCTATCTATCGATATTGAATTTCCATTCAATATATGGAAGTAATGTACATAACATAGCGTCCACCTTTTTTTCTTTGTTTCATCTAATCTAACCCATTTTATTTGTATTGGTTCCAATCAATTTTCATAATCCCGGTATCATATTTTATATAAAATAAATATAGTAATCTTTTAAGCATTCTGAAAAAATGAATTGATTAAATAATTGACAGATGATCCGGGGGTTCTATGAATTTTTCATATTTTGAAAAGATTGGTGGTAACCAGTTCATCGAAATAGAAATATTAGAAAGAATTTGGTTGGAATAGGAATCTATTTCCTATTATTTGTACTCCCTAAACTTTCAAAATATGAAGATGGTAACAATTCTAAAATATTTGTTTGATTTAAAGAGTATTTTCTCTATTATACATAGAATACATTACACCACTGGAATACAATAGAATTTCAAAATGCATATATAATTGCATTTCATTAATTAGTATTAATTAAATAACGAAATTCAATAGTTCAAAAATTGCAGAACCCAGCGATAAAACAATTGATACAGTTTGATCCCTTAACTCTATTAGTAGTACCCTTAGAGTCCACTTCTTCCCCATACTACAAGGGAAAGGGAAAATGTAAAAACTACCATTAAAGCAGCCCAAGCAAGACTTACTATATCCATGTAAATTTTGTCTCCTATCTCTATCAATATGAATGAATTATTTGATTATTGTTTACTAATTTTTCTTGTATTATTTTCATTTTCACTAATAATTTTATAATAATAGTGGAATCACTGGTACAGAGTCAAAAAAAGATTCCGGGATAACACCTTTGACGAAACAATCCAATAAATCCAAAATGTTACTAAGAGATAGGAATAAAAAGACCTATGTTTTATTTTGCCCCCTTTTCATCAAGATAGATTACTTTGCATACTCATACTCTTTTTTATTTGCATCTCTTATTTCCATTTGATCTAATCCTTACCGTCTTCTCCCGATTCGTTCTATAAAACAATCGGAAAACATCCTCTGAAATTCTTTCTTTTCGTTAACCTCTAGTCAAAGAA